AAAATGGAATCAATAAATCAATCAAATTCCGGGAGGCTTCGTGAAGTGCTTCTTTAGGAGTTAAACTTCCATTTGTCCATATTTCGAGAAATAGTATTTCTTTGTTACCATTTTCATAAGAATGAATACTATGATTCGCATTTCGAACAGGCATGAATACAGGATCTATAGGATAACTTCCATCTTGAAAGGTATTTGGCGCTTTTATAAGATATCCGCGATTCTTCTCTATTTGTAATCCAATAACCAACTCAATGGGTTCTGTCAAGCAAGCTATATGCTGTGTATTATCGACGATTTCTACATAAGGCGGTAAGAGGATATCTTGAGCAGTTACATATCCAGGGCCCCTGACACAAATAGACGCCTCACAAGTTCCATAGAGATTACTTCTCAATACGATTTCTTTCAAATTCATTAAAATTTCATGTACTGATTCTTGAATACCCATTATGGTAGAATATTCGTGAGATATTTTCTCAGATTTTGCGCGTGTTATACATGTTCCTTCGATTTCTCCAAGCAAAGCTCTTCGCATCGCAATGCCTATTGTGTCTGCTTGACCTTTCATAAGCGGAGACAGAATAAAGCGCCCATAAAAAAGACGCTTACTGTCTGCTGCTGATTCAACACACTTCCACTGTAGTGTCCGAGTAGATACTGCTATTTTCTCTCGAACCATAATAATATTATTTGATCAGATCATTGAATCATTTATTTCTCTTGTTTCTCTTGCTAGTGAAATATCTTCTATTTTGATTTCTACACACGCCGTTTCTTCGGGGGTCTACAGCCATTATGTGGCATAGGAGTTACATCCCGTACGAAAGTTAATAGTATACCACTTCTGCGAATAGCTCGTAATGCTGCGTCTCTTCCGAGACCGGGACCTTTAATCATGACTTCTGCTCGTTGCATACCTTGATCTACTACTGCACGAATAGCATTTGCCGCTGCGGTTTGAGCAGCAAATGGCGTCCCTCTTCTTGTACCTCGGAAGCCACAAGTACCGGCGGAGGACCAAGAAACCACACGCCCCCGTACATCTGTAACAGTCACAATGGTATTATTGAAACTTGCTTGAATATGAATAACCCCCTTTGGTATTTTACGTGTACTCTTACGTGAACCAATACGTCCACGTGAACTCTTTTTCGGTATAGCTTTTGCCATATTTTATCATCTCATAAATTTGAGTCAGAGATATATGGATATATCCATTTCAGGTCAAAACAGATCCCCTATTTGTATATCAGGTCTTTAACGAGTCTTATTATCCTTGTCTTTGTTTATGTCTTGGGTTGGAACAAATTACTATAATTCGTCCCCGACGACGGATTAGTCGACATTTTTCACAAATTTTACGAACGGAAGCTCTTATTTTCATATTTGTCACTCCTTACTTTAATTTTGAATCCACTTCTTGGAAGAAAATAAGTTTCTTGAAATTTTCAATTTCAAATCGTATTCCTACGAAATAAATAGTGAAGTTGAAAAAACACCTAATCTTTCGAATCTTTGTTGCGGAGTCGATAAATTATACGACCTCTGGTTGAATCATAACGACTTACTTCAATTTTGACTCTATCTCCTGGCAGTATCCGTATAAAACTACGTCGGATCTTTCCTGAAACATGACCTAGAATAATATCTTCATTATCTAAACGAACTCGGAACATGCCGTTGGGAAGCGATTCAGTAATTAAACCTTCATGAATCCATTTTTGTTCTTTCATTCCAGGTAAAACCCCCTTGAAGTATCAACTAGTGGAGGAAGAACCCTATTAGACAACCCACCTCTTCTCTTTTCTTTTTCACAAAAAAGAAGTTTCATATTCAATTTGGATATTAGAAAGATTACCATATATAACACAAAATTTCTCCGCCTATTCTTTCTAGTCGAGCCTCTCGGTCTGTCATTATACCCCGAGAGGTAGAAAGAATTACAACGCCCATCCCGCCTAAAATTCTAGGAATTCTTTGATAGTTAGAATAGATTCGTAGCCCGGGCTTACTGATCCGTTTTAAATTTAAAAGATTTCTATAAGTACTTTTCCTGTTTCTTCTATGTCGTAGGGTTAAAACCAAAAAAGATTTGTTGTTTTCTCGATGTTTTCTCACGTTTTCGATAAAACCCTCGCGTAAAAGTATTTTAACAATACTTTGGCTGATATTAGTAGATGCTACTCGAACCACGCTTTTTCTATACATATCGGCATTTCGTATAGAGGTTATTATGTCAGCAATAGTATCACTACCCATGATTAATTAAAATTTTTGGTGCCTCCAAATTTGGATATAATCAACATGTTTTTCTTTTTTTTTTACATATTTGTTTATGAATACGAATTTTGAAAGGTATATACGTGAGACAAAATCTACTAAATGAATCTTAATCTATTTCTTTTAAATAGCCTACTATAACCATACCGTGGTCTCATTTTATAATACCTCGGGAGCTAATGAAACTATTTTAGTAAAATTGAACTGTCTCAATTCT